GGCACCACCCAAGGGTTTTCAGTGAGTCCTCTAAATGGGATGATGTCGGAAAAAGTTTTTATTCAAACATTGATTGGGCGTGTACTAGCAGACGATATATATATGGGCCCGCGATGCATTGCCATTCGAAATAAAGATATTGGTATTGGACTTGTCAATCGATTCTTAACCTTTCGAATACACCCAATATCTATTCGAACTCCCTTTACTTGTAGGAGTATATTTTGGATCTGTCGATTCTGTTATGGACGGAGTCCTACTCATGGCGACCTGGTTGAATTGGGCGAAGCTGTAGGTATTATTGCGGGTCAATCTATTGGAGAACCGGGTACTCAACTAACATTACGAACTTTTCATACTGGTGGAGTATTCACTGGGGGTACTGCAGAACACGTACGAGCCCCCTCTAATGGAAAGATCCAATTTAATGAGGATTTGGTTCATCCCACACGTACACGTCACGGACATCCTGCTTTTCTGTGTTATATAGACTTGTATATAACTATTGAGAGTGAAGACATTCTACATAATGTGAATATTCCACCTAAAAGTTTTCTTTTAGTCCAAAATGATCAATATGTAGAATCCGAACAAGTGATTGCTGAGATTCGGTCAGGAACATACACTTTAAATTTTAAAGAGAAGGTTCGAAAACATATTTATTCTGATTCAGAGGGAGAAATGCACTGGAGTACCAATGTGTACCATGCATCTGAATTTACATATGGTAATGTTCATTTCTTACCAAAAACAAGCCATTTATGGATATTAGCAGGAGGGTCGTGCAGATCCAGTGTAGTCCCTTTTTCGCTTCACAAAGATCAAGATCAACTGAACATTGATTCGCTTTCTGTGGAACGAAGATATAGTTCTAACCGCTCAGTGACTAATGAGCAAGTGAAACATAAACTCTTTCGTTCGGATATTTCTGGTAAAAAAGAAGGCAATCTTCCTGTTTATTCAGAATTAAATCAAATCATATATACTGGTCGTTGCAATATACTATATCCTGCTATTCTCTATCATAATTCGAATTTATTGTCAAAGAGGCGAAGCAATAGATTCATCATTCCATTCCAGTCGATTCAAGAACGAAACAAAGAAACAACGCTCTATTCAGATTCCGATATCTCGGTTGAAATACCCATAAATGGTATTTTCCGCAGAAAGAGTATTCTTGGTTATTTCGATGATCCTCAATACAGAAGAAACAGCTCAGGAATTACTAAATATGGGACTATGGAGGTGCATTCAATCGTAAAAAAAGAGGATTTGGTTGATTATCGAGGGTCAAAAGAATTTAAGCCAAGATACCAAATGCAAGTAGATCGATTTTTTTTCATTCCCGAGGAAGTACATATTTTGCCTGGATCTTCTTCCATAATGGTGCGGAATAATAGTATCATTGGAGGAGATACACTAATCACTTTAAATATAAGAAGCCGAGTAGGCGGATTGGTCCGAGTGGAGAGAAAAAAAAAAAGGATTGAACTTCAAATATTTTATGGAGATATTTATTTTCCTGGAGAGACAGATGGGATAGTCCGACACAGCAGCATCTTAATACCACCAGGAGCGGGAAAAACAAATTCGAAGGAATCAAAAAATAAATGGAAAAATTGGATTTATGTCCAAGGGATCACACCGACCAAGACAAAGTATTTTGTTTTGGTTCGACCTGTAGAAACATATGAAATAGCAGACGGTATAAATTTATCAACACTTTTTCCTCAGGATCCCTTGCAGGAAAGGGATAACATGAAATTTCGAGTTGTCAATTATATTCTTTATGGAAATGGCAAAGTCCTTTTTGGAATTCCTGACACAAGTAGTCAATTAGTTCGAACTTGTTTAGTATTGAATTGGAACCACGATAAAAAGGGTTCTTCTATCGGGGAGGCCCATGTTTCCTTTGTTCAAGTAAGGACAAATGATCTGATTCGAGATTTTATAAGAATCGACTTAGTCAACTCCCCCCTTTCGTATACCGGAAAAAGGAACGATTCAGCCGGTTCATGGTTGATCTATAATACTGGATCAAGGCGCACCTATATCAATCCGTTTTATTCCAAGGCATGGATTCAACAACCCCTTATCCAAAATCAAGTAACTATTCGTACCTTGTTGAATAGAAATAACGAATATCAATCTTTGATAATTTTGTCATCATCCAATTGTTTTCGAATGGGGCCATTTAACAGTGTAAAATATCACAATGGAATAAAAGAAGCACTTAAAAGAGACCCCCCCATAGTTTCAGTTAGTAAATTGAAATCATTGGGTTCCTTAGGAACAGCCCTTCCAATTATGAATTTTTACCATTTACTAACCCATAATCAAATCTTGGTAATGAAATATTTTCAATTTGACAATTTTAAACAGACTTTTGAAATAATTCAATATTTTTTAATGGATGAAAATGGAAGGATTTCGAATCACGATCTATGCAGTAAAAAATTTTGGAATCCATTTCATTTGAATTGGTATTTTATCCATTGTAATTTTTGTGAAGAGAGACCCACAATAATTAGTCTTGGGCAGTTTATTTTTGAAAATGCATGTATAGCGAAAAACAGGCCCCACCTAAAATCGGGTCAAGTTTTAATTGTTCAAGTCGATTCTATAATAATTAGATCAGCTAAACCCTATTTAGCCACGCCAGGAGCAACTGTTCATGGACATTATGGAGAAACCCTTTCTACAGGGGATACTTTAGTTACATTTATATATGAAAAATCCAGATCTGGTGATATAACGCAGGGTCTTCCAAAAGTGGAACAAGTCTTGGAAGTACGTTCGATTGATTCAATATCGATGAACCTAGAAAAGAGAGTTGAGGGTTGGAATGAGCATATAACAAGAATTCTTGGAATTCCTTGGGGATTCTTGATTGGTGTCGAGCTAACTATAGTGCAAAGTCGTATCTCTTTGGTTAATAAGATACAAAAGGTTTACCGATCCCAGGGTGTGCAGATTCATAATAGGCATATAGAAATTATTGTACGTCAAATAACATCAAAAGTTTTAGTTTCAGAAGACGGAATGTCTAATGTTTTTTCACCCGGAGAACTAATTGGGTTGTTGCGAGCGGAACGAACGGGGCGTGCTTTGGACGAAGCAATCTGTTACCGAGCTATTTTATTGGGAATAACAAGAGCATCTCTGAATACTCAAAGTTTCATATCCGAAGCGAGTTTTCAAGAAACCGCTCGAGTCTTAGCAAAAGCTGCTCTAAGGGGTCGTATAGATTGGTTGAAGGGCCTAAAAGAAAACGTTGTTTTGGGAAGTATGATACCCGTTGGTACCGGATTCAAAGAATTAGTACATCATTCAAGGCAACATAAGAACAAAAACAAAAAGAAAAATTTATTTGAGGGGAAAATCAAAAATATTTTGTTCCAACATAGAGATTTTTTTCATTCTTACATTTCAAAGAATTCCCATGATACAATCATTTCTAGGATTTACTGATTTCTAAGAGCGGATTCAGCCCTTTTAACTAGTTTTTAACTAGTCTGTAGTTGATCCGGCCATTTAATTTGGTAATTAAGTAAGAAAAATAATAAGGAATACAAATAGAAAGGAATTAATGCCTTGGATTGTGTATCAACGGCTAATTTCCGGTAGAAGTGAAAGTTCCATCGGAACAATTATTTATTTTATTTCAGGGTACGTCGTCTCTTTTTTTTTTTTAAGAGAGGAGGTGTGGAGAGAAATGACAAAAAGATATTGGAACATCAATTTGGAAGAGATGATGGAAGCGGGAGTTCATTTTGGTCATGGTACTAGAAAGTGGAATCCGCGAATGGCACCTTATATCTCTGCAAAGCGTAAAGGTATTCATATTACAAATCTTACTAGAACTGCTCGCTTTTTATCAGAAGCTTGTGATTTAGTTTTTGATGCAGCAAGTGAGGAAAACCAATTTTTAATTGTTGGGACCAAAAAAAAAGCAGCTGATTCAGTAGCCCGAGCTGCAATAAGGGCTCGATGTCATTATGTTAATAAAAAATGGCTCGGTGGTATGTTAACGAATTGGTCCACGACAGAAACACGACTTCATAAGTTCCGGGATTTAAGAATGGAACAAAAATTGGGGGGGATCAACCGTCTTCCGAAAAGAGATGCAGCTATGTTGAAGAGACAATTATCGCACTTGCAAACATATCTGGGTGGAATTAAATATATGACAGGTTTACCCGATATTGTAATCATCATTGATCAGCAAGAAGAAGATACGGCTCTTCGAGAGTGTATCACTTTAGGAATTCCAACGATTTGTTTAATTGATACAAATTGTGACCCCGATCTTGCAGATATTTCGATTCCAGCGAATGATGACGCTATAGCTTCGATCCGATTAATTCTTAACAAACTAGTATTTGCTATTTGTGAGGGTCGTTCTAGATATATAAGAAAGCCTTGATTAATAATAAGATAAAATAACTTTTGGACCTCCATAGATTTTGAGAATTGCTTGTACGGGTCTGGAATGAAAAAAGAAAAATCAATGGGGATATTATGTGATTTGTTGGTATACAAAATATAAAATTCAAAAAAGCGACGATTGAATCAAAATAATTCCTTTTCAAGTTCTATTTCTGTCAGAGGGCAATATGAACGTTCTATCATGTTCCATCAACATATTCTATGCTATATCCGGTGTGGAAGTAGGCCAACATTTGTATTGGCAAATCGGGGGTTTCCAAGTGCATGCCCAGGTACTTATCACTTCTTGGATTGTAATTCTTATCTTATTAGGTTCAACCGCTATTGCTATTCGGAATCCACAAACTATTCCGACTAGCAGTCAGAATTTTTTCGAGTACATTCTTGAATTCATTCGAGACGTGAGTAAAACTCAGATTGGAGAAGAATACGGTCCTTGGGTTCCCTTTATTGGAACTCTGTTTCTGTTTATTTTTGTTTCAAATTGGTCCGGGGCTCTTTTACCTTGGAAACTTATACAGTTACCTGAAGGGGAGTTAGCTGCACCTACGAATGATATAAATACTACTGTTGCTTTAGCTTTACTCACGTCACTAGCCTATTTTTATGCGGGTCTTAGCAAAAAGGGGTTGGGTTATTTTGGTAAATACATTCAACCAACTCCAATCCTTTTACCCATTAATATCTTAGAAGATTTCACAAAACCTTTATCACTTAGTTTTCGACTTTTCGGGAATATATTAGCTGATGAATTAGTAGTTGTTGTTCTTGTTTCTTTAGTACCTTCAGTGGTTCCTATACCTGTCATGTTCCTTGGATTATTTACAAGCGGTATTCAAGCTCTGATTTTTGCAACTTTAGCTGCGGCTTATATAGGAGAATCGATGGAGGGCCATCATTGACTTGTTTTTGATTTCGAAATAAGCTCTTTAACTTAGATAAAAGCAAAGTTAATATTAGGACATTGTTTGTTTTTTAAAAAATTGTAATTGCATGAGCTTAAATCAATCAAATACTAAGATTGCTATGCAATGATTCGATCTAATGAATTCGTCTATTTTTCTAGAATAATGAAATGATAAAAAAAGGAATAAAAGAGGAAAAAACTCGATTCCTAAAAAATGGGTTGGTAGGAGAGCGTGTGTTGGCCTCGTTATCTCTAATTTAATGATTATAAGTCAACTCTTGGAACTTTTTCGAAGACGTATTCTAGAATCTGAGTGACTCTAAGATAGGAATAGTAGGTTTACATTATCTAAGGCGGACTTGTATATGTGATAATGGATTAGGGATATATGACCTAAGGATAGATCTAATTTGATTTATTGCTATAAATTGAGACGGGGATTTCAATAGAAGTACTTCCCTTTCGTCTGTGACTCTGAATGAATTGAATAAGAAATGAAATCAAGAAAAAGACCGAAGAATAAAAAGAACAATTCGGGACAAAGCAACGGACGAAGTAAAGTTGTGGGACTTCACATCAGAGTTCTGAGTTACTTCGCCTGGATCAATTTTAGTGATGGAATAATTTAGTTCTAATTCATTGGTTGCTTGTATCATTAACCATTTCTTTATTTTGGTGCGAGGAACTTATAATGAATCCACTGGTTTCTGCTGCTTCCGTTATTGCTGCTGGATTAGCCGTTGGACTTGCTTCTATTGGACCTGGAGTTGGTCAGGGTACTGCTGCAGGCCAAGCTGTAGAAGGTATTGCGAGACAACCCGAGGCGGAGGGAAAAATAAGAGGTACTTTATTGCTTAGTCTGGCTTTCATGGAAGCTTTAACAATTTATGGACTAGTTGTAGCATTAGCGCTTTTATTTGCAAATCCCTTTGTTTAATCTAATCCTAGAAATCTAAATAAAAATACATATTTTTTATTCCCCTGTCCTTCCCGTCCAAAATTTAACTCCTACAATTCCTTATTAGTTAAGCTAATGCCCAATTTCCGGGAAGGACAGATTTTGGGTGGGGGTGTTCGCATATCACCTTGCTTTTTTCCTTCCCCTTCTTAGTCCAATAGAACTGAAATGTTTCAACAAACACGAGTTATTTCCCAAGTAACATAAGTCCTAGTATCGAATTATCATTCGTAGTCGAAATTGAAAAAGTCAAATCTAGTTCTACATAGAATAGATTTTTGACGCGGTTTAGCAATAAGGGGGGGCGAAGTGATACAAAAAGAACTCTGTTTGCCTTTTTTATTCTAGGGAGATCATATGAAAAACGTAACCGATTCTGTCGTTTATTTGGGTCACTGGTCATACGCCGGGAGTTTCGGGTTTAATACCGATATTTTAGCAACAAATCCAATAAATCTAAGTGTAGTGCTTGGTGTATTGATCTTTTTTGGAAAGAGAGTGTGTGCGAGTTGTTTTTTTTTTCAAAAAAGGGGCTGGATCGGACCAGCTGCACCTTTTTATTATAACTAGAAAAAAGTGCATAATCCCACGAATTACTTCTGAATAACTTAAGAAATCATATGGAAGAAACATAGCATTTCGTGAGTTTTTGGTAAATCTATTTTTATTCTCTATGAACCAATAAAGTAGGCCCAATAGCATGGTTAAAGCAAAACCGTTTGAAATCCGGCGCAGCATGGTACTCTTTCTACCACTATGTTAATGGTTTTTATTATATATTATAATTGGAATTTTTTCGATATATAACACTCATGTCGATAAACTAATTTGAACCATTTATTGGAAAAATGGGTGTTTCACCCACTTTTTTTATCCAATGCTGACGTGATGGGATGACCTATGTATAAAATACGGTAAGAAGCTTTTTTGGATTTGAAAAAAAAAAAAGAAACAGCTTTGCTGACAATTACATATACATATTTTTTCTGTGGTTAGAAGAGTCCTCCGAATATTCTGGTCTTGTATTAGCGATCTGGTTCAATATTTTGAGTTTCGAATATGAACAGAAAAAGGAGGATAGGCTCATTCCATTCAACAAAAAATATGGGATCATAAATAAGAAAGAGTTGGAATATTTGAGCGTGAGAGCCAAATGAATCGAAAGATTCATGTTTGGTTCGGGAAG